AGCTTCGGCGGAATTTAGCTCTATGGCAAAAAGTGAGAGGGGGGATTTTTGAAGCGACAAAAAATTTCATTTTTTTCTCTATATATAAAATGTTTATTTATATACAAAAGATTGATATACTTATTATCCATATAAATCGGTATAATACATATCGAAGTAGTATATGAATAGGTAAGAAAGGTGTATTATACATATATATTCGTTATATATATATATACTTTTTTATATAAAGTATATTAATAGCCTATCGAAGAAAAAGTTAAAATGTAATCAATACAGATAGAGTATATTTAGAAAAGATAATTATACTATAAAAGTATAAAAATACTTTATAAATATAATAATAATATATATATATATAAATAATATAATTATATATATATATAATATAGTTATATTTATATATAAATACAATTATTATTAATTTTATTATAATAGTTTATTATATATATATAAATATAATTTTATATGAAAAAAAAAAAAACTACTTTTTATTATTGGTTATTTTAAATTATTGTATATCAGTAATAGAAAATAACCATCAAGCTAAAGTTTCATTTTATATATGAAAATGAACCAATAATATATCAATATAACCCCTTATATTATGTTATCTTATTACAACATTAATTAAAAGTTACAACTTTGTAAATATATAAGGGTAATTTATTAAAACTAAGGATTTGAAATTTTGGGGGAAAAATTTCAAAGTCTCATTTTATTTGCTAAAACAAAAGTTGTGGAATGTTACAATTTTTGTAGCCCTTCGTAAAGCTATGAACTAGCTTAGAGGTTAAAGGGTTAATTTTGTTTTTCATATATTTTTATATTAAATAGAAGGTTAATTATTTGTAGGAATTAGTTTTATATATTTATGAAATTTAGGATATAGCATTAATTAATAGGTCTAACAAAATTTGTGCCAGCAGTTGCGGTTATACAAATAGATCAATTTAACTTTGGCAGTTTTCATATAATAAATTTATTTTTAATATTTTAGTTTATTTAATTAGAAGGTGAAATTGTAATTATTAATGTTTAATTATTAATAGGTAGTTGATTTATAAAAATTGATTAATAGACCAGGATTAGAGACCCTGTTATTTCAATCGTAAAAATTGTAGAAAGCTGAATTAGTAAAAGTTATGTTCTTGAAAATTAAAGTTCTTGGCGGTATTTTAAACCTTTCAGAGGAGCCTGTTTTTTAATTGATATTCCACGATTAATTTTACTTTTATTATACTTGTATATCGTTGTTGAAAGAAAATTTTTTGAGAATTTAAATTTTCAACTATTTTTATAGAAATATATATCAGATCAAGGTGCAGTTATTTAAAAGTATTAATGGGCTACATTTATAAAGTTTAATTTGTAAATTTAAATTTATTAGGATTTGAAAGTAATTTTATTTATTTAGGTAAGTTGAATGGGGCTCTAAAGTGAGTACATATCGCCCGTCGCTTTCATTTTATGATGAAATAAGTCGTAACATAGTAGATTTACTGGAAGGTGGCTCTAGAATGTTCAGACTAGAGCTTGATTAAGTATTTTATTTACACTAAAAGGATAATTGTAGAATACAATTTGGTTTGAAAATTAAATTTTACTTGTTTTTTTTGTTTATTTTTATTTTATTTAAATATAAAATTTTTATTATTTATTTTGAAAAAATTTTTTTCGTGATAGTTTATTTGTATTGAAAAAGAATGATAATATTTATTTAAAAGAAAAATTGATTTTTTGTACCTTGTGTATCAGGGTTAATTAAATTAAAATTTAAATTGAATTAATCCCGGTTCAAGAGGAGCTAATTTTAAATGCTTTTAGTGTATTATAACTATTGTTAATTTGGGATTAGTAATGAAACGTTATTCGTTTCTTGATATATCTGGTTTCTTAAGAAATGAATTGAATTTATTAATTATTTAATAAGAATTTAAGTTTTTAGATTTTTATTATTAATTTTAAATATTAGTAGGGATGAGCTTATTAATAGATTATTATTTGTTATATTTTATCTTTTTTTTTGTAGGATTAAAATTTTCTATCATTTTAATAATTTTATAGTTATTTCATTATTATCTATGATTTTATTTACAATAATTTTTATATTAAGATATAAAAATTAATTTATTTATTTTATAAATTATGATTAAATTAGTATATTTTTATGTGTTTCGTGTGTAATTATGTAGATAAATTAAAGGAATTCGGCAAATGGAGTTTTTCACCTGTTTATTAAAAACATGTCTTTTTGATTATTATTTAAAGTCTGGCCTGCCCAATGAGTAATTGAATGGCTGCAGTATCTTGACTGTACTAAGGTAGCATAATCATTTGCTTTTTAATTAAGAGCTAGTATGAAGGGTTTGATGAAAAAATGACTGTCTCTGTTTATAAATATAGAATTTTATTTTTGAGTTAAAAGGCTTAAATGTTTTTAAAAGACGAGAAGACCCTATAGAGTTTTATTAATTTATTAATTTTATTTATTAGTTTTATATTTTTTATAATTGATTGATTAATTTGGTTGGGGTGATTTTAAAATTTATTTAACTTTTAAAGATTTATTACACTAATAAGTGGTTTGAATTGATCCAGTATATGCTGATTAATAGAATAAATTACCTTAGGGATAACAGCGTTATCTTTTTTTAGAGTTCAAATCAATAAAAAGGATTGCGACCTCGATGTTGGATTAAAATTAACTTTTAGGTGCAGAAGCTTGAAAGTTAGGTCTGTTCGACCTTTAAAATTTTACATGATCTGAGTTTAGACCGGCGTGAGCCAGGTTGGTTTCTATCTTTAATTAGAATAGAAGATTTAGTACGAAAGGACCAATTTTTTGATTAAAAATTTAATTTTGAATTTTACTGTTATTTTGGCAGATTAGTGCAATTGATTTAGAATCTTTATATATAGTATAAGCTATAAATAATACTTGATATATTTGGATTTTATATTATTTTTGTTCACAAGATTGATTTTAGTGGTGGGAGTTTTAATTTCTGTGGCTTTTTTAACTTTGTTCGAACGTAAGATTTTAGGGTATATTCAAATTCGTAAGGGGCCTAATAAAGTGGGTTTTATAGGGTTAATTCAACCTTTCAGAGATGCTATTAAATTGTTCAGTAAGGAGCAGATTAATCCATTTCTTTCAAATTTTAATGTTTATTATTTATCTCCTGTTTTTGGTTTTTTTTTATCATTATTACTTTGAGGGAGAATACCTTTTTTCAGGAATTTGTTAAGTTTTAATTTATCCGTTTTATTTATGCTTAGAGTTTCAAGGGTGGGAGTTTACTGTATTATACTTGCGGGGTGGTCGTCTAATTCTAACTATGCTATACTAGGAGGGTTACGGGCGGTAGCTCAGACTATTTCTTATGAAGTAAGATTATTTCTTATTTTTTTAAGATTTCTTTTTTTGATTGGTAGATATAGTTTTTTTGATTTTTTAAAGTATCAGGAAAATATTTGATTTCTTTTTTTGATAAGACCTTTATGTATAATATTATTAGTATCGTGTTTGGCTGAGACTAATCGAACTCCTTTTGATTTTGCTGAGGGTGAATCAGAGTTAGTATCAGGGTTCAATGTTGAATATAGAAGAGGGGGGTTTGCTATAATTTTTATAGCTGAGTATAGAAGAATTATTTTTATAAGTTTAATTTGTAGTTTAGTTTTTATAGGGGCTAATTTTTGTTCTTATTTATTTTTTTTGAAGATTGGTTTACTTGTTTTTTTTTGAATCTGAGTGCGGGGGACATTACCTCGTTATCGTTATGATAAATTGATATATTTAGCTTGAAAAAGCTATTTACTCGTCTCTTTATTTTTAATAAATATTTATATAGGGTTAAAGTTTTTAATTTTGACCCTATATATTTAGTTAATAAAATTAAGTACTAAGTCAATAAAAGGTTTAATCTTTTTTAAATTGTTTTCAAAACAAGCACTTATATCAAGTTCATTGACTAGTTGAAAATTATTTTATCTCATCTTTTAAATAGTAGGGGATTGATTAAGAAGAATAGAAAATAAGTAATGGTTAATAATTGGCTAATTAAAATATAAGGCTCTTCGACAGGTCGGGCTCCCGCTCAGGTTAGAAGAATGACAATGGCCGAAAATGTTCAGAATATAAATTTATTTAAAGGGTAAAATTGATTTCTTTGAAATATTTTTTTATTTGTAAAGGGAAGAATGTACAGGATAGCAATTGATGCTACGAGAGCGATTACTCCCCCTAATTTATTAGGAATAGAGCGTAAAATTGCATAGGCGAATAAAAAGTATCATTCAGGTTGAATGTGAATAGGGGTGATAAGGGGATTAGCAGGGGTAAAATTATCAGGGTCTCCGAGTAGGTATGGGTTAATTAACGTAAGTGTTAATAATATTGCGATTGTAATTAGGGCTCCTAAAATATCTTTAAAGGAAAAGAAAGGATGAAATGGGATTTTATCAATATTTAATGATACACCTAACGGGTTACTAGATCCTAATTGATGTAAAAATAGTAAATGAATTATGACTAAAGCTGCGATTAGGAAGGGTAAAATAAAATGAAAGGCGAAAAATCGGGTGAGAGTTGCGTTATCAACGGCAAATCCTCCTCAAATTCATTGTACAATTTGTGTACCTATATAGGGGATTGCTCTAACTAAATTAGTAATAACTGTAGCACCCCAGAAGGATATTTGCCCCCATGGCAACACGTATCCTAAAAATGCTGTTGCTATAACTATAAAAAAAATTGTGACACCTCTTATTCAAGTTTCTATGAAGTTATATGAACTATAGTAGATTCCTCGTCCAATATGAGTATAAAGACAGATGAAAAATAGGGAGGCCCCGTTAGCATGTAAGGTTCGAAGAATTCATCCATTATTTACATCTCGGCAAATATGAGATACACTGTTGAATGCTATATCAATATTAGGGCAATAATGTATTGCTAGAAATAGTCCTGTAATAATTTGTAGAATTAAGCATATCCCTAGAAGAGAGCCAAAGTTTCATATGTAGGTGATATTAGATGGGGTTGGCAGGTCTACTAGTGAATTATTAATGATTTTAATTAAAGGGGAAGATTTTCGTAGTGGTATTTTCATTAAAATATTTGACGTAGGGCACCTGTTTGTTTATTTGAAATTTTAACAATTGCAATAAGTGTAATAAGTAAGTAGATGACTAATAGTATGTAGACTATGTTGTGAGGGTAATTAATGAATTTACTTAAAGATATAAATTGGTGGGTTTCTTGCGTTAAAAGGGTTTCTTTTATTTTTAATTTTAAACTTACGAGGAAATTGTCTATTAATCATCTAAGTATTATTGAAGTGAATAGTAAGATAACAGTAAAATTCAAGGTTTTGATTGAAAATTTGAATTTTTCATTTGAGGCGATTCTTGTTATATATGTGAATATAATCAATATTCCTCCAATTATAATTAAAAAGATGATGTAGGAAAATCAGAAATTTATTGTTAAGAATCCTGTAATTATAGCTGTTAAAATAGTTTGAGCTAGAAGATTAATGCCTAGTCTTAGAGGGTGCTTTATTAAGCATCTTGTTATTGCTATAATGATTATAGAGGAAAGAATTATTGTCATCCAAGGAGTAGTTTATTTAAAATTTTAATTTTGGAGATTGATGAACAAAGGTTAACTTTGCTCCTTGATACTTTAAAAGCGGACTTATTTTTGATTTACAAGATCAATATTTTGATTAAATTATTAAAGTTTAATGATAGTTTATATAAGTTTTGTGAGGTTGTTATTTATAATGGGTCTTTTGTCTTTTTCAATGTTTCGTAAACATTTATTATTGATACTACTTAGGTTAGAATTTTTAGTTTTATCTTTATTTTTAGGTCTTTTTATTTATTTATCTTATTATTCAAATGAATATTTTCTTGGGCTTGTTTATTTGGTGATAAGAGTTTGTGAGGGCTGTTTGGGTCTCTCTTTATTAGTTTTAATAGTTCGTAGTCAAGGTAATGATTATGTAATGGTAATAAATTTATTATGATAAAGTTTTTATTAGGGGTTATATTTTTGATTTTTCTATGTATTAATAATATATATTGACTTGTTAGTTTTTTTTTTTTTTTTTTTTCTTTAATTTTTATATTTGTTAATATTGAGTATTATTTTGGTTTAATTAGAGTTATTTTGGGGTGTGATTTAATTTCTTTTGTAATAATTATTTTATCTTTTTGGATTTGTGGTTTAATAATAGTGGCAAGATCCAAGGTATATAAGTATAAAAATTTTTCTAGACTATTTATGATTGTTGTTCTTTGTTTATTTGTAAGTTTATATATTACGTTTTCATCAATGAATTTATTTATTTTTTATTTATTCTTTGAAATTAGTTTAATTCCTACCTTATTACTTATTTTGGGGTGGGGGTATCAGCCTGAACGGTTAGAGGCAGGTTTATATCTTTTATTTTATACTTTGTTTTTTTCTTTACCAATGATGATTATAATTTTTAATTGTTATGATTCTTTGAAAAGTTTAATTTATTTTAAATTGGATTGTCAGTTTAATAATTTATATAGTTTTATTTGTATAAATATAGTTTTTTTAGTTAAAATTCCTATATTTTTCATCCATTTATGATTACCTAAGGCACATGTGGAGGCACCAATTTCTGGGTCAATAATTTTAGCAGGAGTTATACTAAAATTGGGGGGCTATGGTTTAATACGTTTTATGAAATTATTTATGGGGATTAGCATATTTAGGAATATAGTTATTGTATTAATTAGGTTAGTTGGGGGATTTATTGTTTCTTTAATTTGTTTGCGTCAAAATGATATTAAGTCTTTAATTGCTTATTCATCAGTAAGGCATATGAGCCTAGTTTTAAGAGGAGTTATAACTTTATCAATTTGGGGGTTTAATGGGGGTTTAATTTTAATAGTAGGCCATGGTCTTTGTTCATCTGGACTATTTTGTCTAGCAAATATTTCTTATGAACGATTTTCCAGACGGAGATTTTATTTGAATAAAGGTTTAATTAATCTGCTTCCTAGATTATCTTTATGATGGTTTTTATTTTGTGCTTGTAATATAGCTGCTCCTCCTTCACTTAATTTATTAGGTGAGATTTGTTTATTTAATAGAATTGTTAGTTATAGGAGGGTAAGAATATTATTATTAATATTAATATCTTTTTTTAGAGCTGCTTATTCATTATTTTTATACTCTTATAGTCAGCATGGAGTTTTGTTGTCCAGGTCTTTTTCTTTTTATAGAGGCAATGTGCGAGAGTACATTTTATTATTATTGCATGGATTGCCTTTAAATGTTTTAATTTTGAATGGAAATTTTTTATTTAATTTATGTTTAAATAGTTTATTAAAAATAATAGTTTGTGGGACTGTTGATGCATGATTTTGCTTTAAGCAATTAATATTTGTTATTTTTATTTTATAGTTTTTATAAGTCTATCATTGGCTACTTTTTTAATTAGTTTATATTTTTTAGGGTTGGATTATACTATAATTTTAGAATTTTGCCTACTTAATTTTAATTCTTCATCTATTATAATAACTGTTTTGTTGGATTGAATATCCTTATTATTTATTAGGTTTGTGGCGTTTATTTCGGGGGCAGTTATTTTGTATAGACGGGAATATATGGGGGATGACCTTCGAATTAATCGTTTTATTATATTGATTGTTTTGTTTGTTTTGTCTATAATTTTACTTATTATTAGCCCTAATTTAATTAGGATTTTGTTGGGCTGGGATGGTTTAGGGCTTGTTTCTTACTGTTTAGTGATTTATTATCAAAATGTTAAATCTTATAATGCGGGGATGTTGACTGCTTTAACTAATCGTTTAGGAGATGTGGCTTTGTTGATAGCTGTTGCGTGAATATTTAATTTTGGTAGATGAAGATATTATTATTATCTTGAGGTGATTTTTTTAGATGAATCTTTAATGATTATTAGATGGTTAGTTGTATTGGCTGCTTTTACGAAAAGAGCTCAAATTCCTTTTAGGTCTTGATTGCCTGCTGCTATAGCAGCGCCTACGCCTGTTTCTTCTTTAGTTCATTCTTCAACTTTAGTTACGGCTGGTGTTTATTTATTAATTCGTTTCAATTTTTGTTTTTCCCATAATCTTTTTAGAATTATATTATTTTTATCAAGATTGACTATATTTATATCAGGATTAGGGGCTAATTATGAATTTGACTTGAAAAAGATTATTGCTTTATCAACTTTAAGTCAGCTTGGGTTAATAATAAGAATTTTATCTTTAGGGGGGTGACAACTAGCATTTTTTCATCTTTTAACTCATGCATTATTTAAAGCATTATTATTTATGTGTGCGGGATCTATTATTCATAGATTTTCTAATACACAGGATATTCGGTATTTAGGGGGACTTATTTTGCGTTTACCTTATACAATTACTTTATTTAACGTATGTAATTTTAGGTTATGTGGTTTACCATTTTTATCTGGTTTTTATTCAAAAGATTTAATTGTTGAGGTGTTATCTATGGGTATTTCAAATAAATTTATTTATGTGATTTTTTATATTTCGGTAGGCCTAACAGTTAGCTATAGGATTCGGTTAGCTTATTATAGTTTAATGGGAAATTATAGTTTCATTTCTTTAAGGAGGCTTAGTGAAGGTGATTTAATGGTCAAGAGTATAAGATTAATTATTTCTTTTGTGGTCTTATCTGGGTCTATATTGGGATGGCTTATTTTAAAAACTCCCTACTTTATTTGTTTACCTTTAATTTTAAAGTTTATAACTTTAGCGGTTATTTTTATTGGGGGGCTGTTAGGATTTGAGGCATCAAAAATGTCTATTAATTATAGATTAAGGGGTAATCAGGGGTTATTCCGATTTTTTGGGAATATATGAAATATACCTGTTATTAGCACTATTTTTATTTCTCGTAGGTTTTTCTTTGTTGGTGAAAAATTTAATTATGTTTTGGATCAAGGTTGAGTGGAATTTTATGGAAAAAACATAATTTTTTCGAATATTAAGAGTTATTTAAATGTTTTGCAAAATTTATCTGTAAATCATTTAAAATTAAATTTTTTAATTATATTCATTTGAATTATATATTTAATATTTATTTACTTAAATAGCTTATATTAAGAGCGTAGTGCTGAAGATACTAAGGAGATTTATAATTTTTAAGTAATGATTTTACTCTATTTACAAGGTGGCCCTAATTTTACATTGAAAATGTAATGTTTTTATAAACTATATAAATAGGAGTATTAACGAAATTTCATCGCTTGGGGCTAAGTTAGAAGCTTTATCCTCTGGTTTGTACTCCTTTAATTGGGGTGTATCCCATTTATACTATTAACAGTAGCATACCTCTGACTTTGGTTTCAATTAATAAGGTAAACTGATGATTTATCAGTATTGTTTAATTGCAAATTAAGTGTTAAGATTTAACTATTACCCTTTTTAAATAAGGGTGATTGGTTCACCATAATTTTAGGTCGAAACTAAATGCTAACAATTAGCTTCTTATTTAATTTTTTCAATCTAGGGCTCCTTGGTTTCATTCGTGGATGGTTCCTAAAATCAAAATTAAGATAAATAGAGTTATTGTAATTGAGAATGAGATTATATTTCTTGAAAATATAGAGGTGACTAGAGGAATTAAAAGAGCGATTTCTACATCAAAAATTAAGAAGATTATTCCGATCAAGAAGAATTGTATTGAAAAGGGGAGTCGAGCTCTAGTGCTAGGGTCAAATCCACATTCGAATGGCGATCTTTTTTCTCGATCGTTAATTGATTTTTTTGAGATAGAATTTAGTAGTAAGACTATTACAATTAGAATTATGATAATTATCATTGCATAATATAGGATTATTTTAATTATTTATACTAGAATAACTAGATTTTTTGATTGGAAGTCAAGTATAATTTTTATATTATATAAATAGTTATCTACCTCATCAATAAATAGAGATGTATAAAAATAATCATACGACATCTACAAAGTGTCAGTATCAGGCAGCGGCTTCAAACCCGAAGTGATGGGTTTTTGAGAAATGGTTGAAATATAAACGTATTAAACAGACTAATAAGAATGTTGTACCAATTAGTACATGTAGCCCATGGAATCCAGTGGCTATAAAGAAAGATGAGCCATACACTGAATCAGAGATTGTAAAGGGTGCTTCAATATATTCAAATCCTTGGAGCAGAGAAAAATATATACCTAATAGAACAGTTAGAAGGAGGCCTTGAATAGCTTTTTTATAGTTGTTTTCTATTAAGCTATGATGGGCTCATGTGACAGTTAGTCCAGAAGTTAATAAAATTATTGTGTTTAAAAGAGGGATTTCAACAGGGTTAAAGGTTTGGATTCTTTTTGGGGGTCAGTTTATTCCTAATTCAATAGCAGGAGAAAGGGAATTGTGGAAAAAGCTTCAAAAGAATGATGTAAAAAATAGGATTTCTGAAACAATAAATAAGATTATGCCTCATTGGAGACCTAAAGTTACTTTCAATGTATGGTGTCCTTGATATGTTCTTTCACGTGTGATATCACGTCATCATTGTAATAATACTAGAGTATTAGTTAGTAACCCTCATAATAGTAGCCTAGGGTTAAATTGATGGAATCATTGGATTATCCCAATTATTATAATTAATGTTCCTATGGCACTTAGAATTGGTCATGGCCTGTAATCAACAAGATGAAATGGATGATTTTTATTTATTGACATTAGTTGACTTCCCTTGAATAGAGCGTTGTTAGAATAGCGAATACATAGGATTGAATAACTGCTACAGCAAATTCTAGTATTAATAAAGCGATTTGTACTAAAATTAATAAATTAATTATTAATACCATTAATGAGTTCCCTGTGTTTCCTAGTAAAGTTATGAGAAGATGCCCTGCAATTATATTGGCTGATAATCGAATAGCAAGAGTTCCAGGTCGGATAATGTTTCTAATTGTTTCAATGCAAACTATAAAGGGTATTAAGATACCAGGAGTTCCCGAAGGAACTAAATGAGCTAGCATATGGACAGTATTATTAATTCATCCGTAAATTATAAAACTAATTCATAAGGGTAATGATAGAGATAGAGTTATTACTATATGTCTTGATGAAGTAAAAATATAAGGGAATAACCCTATGAAATTGTTGAATAAAATTATTGAAAATAATGAGATTAGAATGAGGGTCCTCCCTTGAGATTTTTTGTTAGCGATTAAAATTTTAAATTCTGTATGAAGTTTTCAGATTAATGTGGTTCATAAAAAGGTTAGTCGAGAGGGGATTAATCAAAATAAATTTGGAATTATAATTAAACCAATTAAAGATCTAATCCAGTTGAGTGATGCCCCTATATTAGTGGATGGATCAAAAGATGAAAATAAGTTTGTTATCATATTCAGGAGTTTCTGATGTTTTTTTTTAACCTAGAAATTGATTGAGGCTTATTAATTTTATAGAAAAAATTTATATTATTTCAAATTAATAAAAGTGCGCTGAATAACGTGAATATTAATAGTCAATTGATTGGGGCTATTTGTGGAATTAAAAACTATTATTTCAATAATTTTAGCTTGACAAACTAACGTTATTATTTAACTAAGTTTTTCACTAGAAGTAGGTATTAATTTACTATAAAATGGTTTAAAATTCCATTGCCTATTTTCGGCCATCTAGTTAGATGTTTTTATGGATTCATTTAATGAAAAAGTTAGGTGAAATTCTTTCGATTACAATAGGCATAAATCTATGGTTTGCCCCGCAGATTTCGGAGCATTGGCCAAAAAATAGCCCAGGCCGGTTAATTAAGAATCTTACTTGGTTTAGTCGTCCCGGGGTAGCGTCGATTTTGACCCCTATTCTTGGGATAGTTCAAGAGTGAATTACATCAGTTGATGAAACAATTAATCGAATTTGGGTATGAAATGGGATAATTATTCGGTTGTCTACGTCAAGTAAGCGAAAATTGAATGGTTTTCTATCTTCCGTAGGAATTATATATGAGTCAAACTCAATATTTTTAAAATCTGAATATTCATAGGATCAATATCATTGATGCCCTAGGGCTTTAATAGTAATTCTAGGGTTATTAATTTCATCAAGGATATAGATTAATCGTAGAGAAGGAATAGCAATAAAGATTAAGGTGATTGCTGGTAAAATGGTTCAGATGATTTCGATTAATTGGCCCTCTAATAAGAATCGGTGAAGGAATTTATTGAAAAATAGACTAGTTATTAATTGTCCTACAGTGATTGTAATAATAATTAAGATTAATAGGGTGTGGTCATGAAAAAATGCTAGTTGTTCTATTAATGGAGATGCTCTATCTTGAAGAAGAATTGTTGATCATGTAGCTATTTCTAAAAAAAGCTAGAGCTTTATGATTGAGGCTTAAACCCAGTGCACTAATCTGCCATATTAGATATGATGAAATGGCGGGTAGCTCAGAATATCTATGTTCTGCTGGTGGAAGATTTTGTAGTCATTCAATAGATGAGTTTAGACTAAGTGTTGCTACAATTAGTCGATTAGTTGAGAAAGCTTCTCATAAAATGAAAAGCATAAGAATAATTCTTCTAAGAGAAATTAATGATCCGATGGATGATATAATATTTCATTTTATGAATGCATCAGGGTAGTCTGAGTATCGACGAGGCATTCCTCTTAAACCTAGAAAGTGCTGGGGAAAAAAGGTTAAATTTACGCCGATGAATATAATTAGGAATTGGATTTTTAAAAGTTTTTTGTTTAATGCTAAACCAGTAAATAAGGGAAATCATTGGATTAATCCTGCTATAATTGCAAATACTGCACCTATAGAAAGCACGTAGTGAAAATGTGCTACAACGTAGTATGTGTCATGTAGGATGATATCAATAGATGAGTTGGCTAGAATAACCCCTGTTAACCCACCAATGGTGAATAGGAAAACAAAGCCTAATGCCCATAGTGTTGTAGGGGAATAAAGAAGCTTTGTTCCATGAAGAGTTGCTATTCAACTGAATACTTTAATTCCAGTGGGTACTGCAATAATCATTGTAGCAGAAGTGAAATATGCTCGTGTATCAACATCTATTCCTACTGTAAATATATGGTGCGCTCAGACTACAAAGCCAAGGAGGCCGATTGCTATTATGGCGTAGATTATACCCAGAGTTCCAAATGATTCTTTTTTCCCTCTTTCTTGTCTAATAATATGAGAAATTATACCGAATCCTGGTAAGATTAAAATATATACTTCAGGATGTCCAAAAAATCAAAAAAGATGTTGGTAAAGGATTGGGTCCCCCCCTCCAGCGGGGTCAAAGAATGATGTATTTAGATTTCGATCTGTTAAAAGTATTGTAATAGCCCCAGCTAATACTGGCAATGATAATAGTAATAGGATGGCTGTAATTAATACGGCTCAAACAAATAACGGAGTTCGATCTATAAGTATTCCTTTAGGGCGCATATTAATTACAGTTGAAATAAAATTAATTGCTCCTATAATTGATGAAATCCCGGCTATATGTAATCTAAAAATAGCTAGATCTACAGAAGGTCCTCTGTGGGCAATAGCGTTAGAGAGAGGGGGATATACTGTTCAACCAGTTCCAGCTCCTCTTTCTACAATTCTCCTTATTAATAATAAAATTAGTGATGGGGGTAATAATCAAAATCTTATATTATTTATTCGGGGGAATGCTATATCTGGGGCRCCTAGTATTAGTGGTACTAATCAATTTCCAAATCCTCCAATTATAATTGGCATTACTATAAAGAAAATTATAACAAAGGCGTGAGCGGTTACAATTGTATTATAGATTTGGTCATTACCAATTAAAGATCCAGGTGTTCCTAGTTCAATTCGAATTAATATTCTTAATGAGGTTCCAATTATTCCTGATCAGGCTCCAAAGATAAAATACAGTGTACCAATATCTTTATGGTTGGTAGAAAATAATCATTTGTTCGGTGAAATGGCTGAGATTTATAGGCGTTAAATTGTAAATTTAATTAGGAATATTAATTCTTTCACTACTAAGCTTTATAGTTAAATTAATATTAGATTGCAAATCTAAAGATGAAAAATTAGGGTTTTCTAAGGCTTAGATTAATTATCTATTTTTGGCTTTGAAGGTCAAGAGTTTCATTTAACTTAAATCCTTTAATGAAGGTTATTTAAGGGCTTAATATTAAAAAAAGGGGATAAAGGAGCATCCCATTAGGCCAGCCAATGAAATTGTATTTAATGAAATAATTAAAAATTTAATTTTGGGATTAATTTTGTTATTATTAGATGAGTTCATCAGTGCTAATGGAATAAGTCTTAATCGAAGGTAGAAAAATGTAGCGATTAGAGTTATTATGATTAAGATAACAGATATAGCGAAATTTTTATCTATTGTTAATTGCTGAATAGTCAGCCATTTTGGGAGAAAGCCTAGAAATGGGGGCAATCCTCCTAAAGATAAAAAATTTATTGAGAATAGAAGATTAATTATTTTAGAATTTTTAAAAAATGTAGGAATTTGGGTAACAGTTTTAATTTTAAGGTTTTTAAAGATTAAAATGACATTAATTGAAATTAATGAATAAATAGAGAAATAAATTACTCATAATGATTTTATGCTTATTATGGCAGCAAGCATTCATCCTATATGATTAATTGAGGAAAAAGCTATAATTTTTCGTAGTCTTGTTTGATTAAAGCCTATGATTCTCCCAATTGTAATTGATAATACAGTGATTATTGAAATAAAAGTTCTTTGTTTATTTGTATTTATTAGGATAATTATGGGTGCAATTTTTTGTCATGTGAGTATAATTAGGCAGTTTATTCAGGACAGTCCTTCTAAAACTTCGGGTAATCACATGTGGAAGGGAGCTGCCCCAATTTTAGTTATTAAGGCTGATTGAATAATCAGAATGGTGGATGGGGCTAAATTTATTTGGCTATTATAGTTAAATGTCAAAATAATTGCTATGAGGAGAATATTTGAAGCTATTACTTGAACAATGAAGTATTTAATTGAAGCTTCAGCTGAATTAGTTTGTCAATTTGCTTTCAACAGGGGGATGATTGAAAGCAAATTAATTTCTAATCCAAGCCATATTCTTATCCAGGAATTGGAAGAAATAGTAATTAATGTGCCGGCAGTTATTGTTAGGAAAAATATAATTTTAAAGGATTTTATTATTAAAAAGAGGGTTATAAGACCCATGGCTGGGGTATGAACCCAGAAGCTTAAATTAGCTTATCTTTTTATATCTAAGTATATGATGTACAGAGGTTTTTGGTATCTCAAGAGATGGTTTAATTCCATTAGGTATAAAAATGTGGAGGTGAAGCCAAATTCACATGATTAATTCTATCAAAATTATCCTTTTTCAGGCACTCTACATTAACTTTTGAATAGGTTGCAAATTTTGTAAACATGGTAAATTTACAACGGCAAATTGCTTAAGAACAAAAAAGTGTACATTT